GATTCCAAATTCAGAGCAATGCCTATTGTACCCTCTTCAAATTCTATTAATTCCCCTGCCATTACTTCATCAAGACCATGAATACGAGCAATGCCGTCACCCACTTGAAGTACGGTACCGGTATTCACAATCTTTACTTCTCTATTATATTGTTCAATACGTTCGCGGATAATATTACTAATTTCATCAGCTCGAAGGGTTCCCATTAGTATCTCTTTTTTATTTTTCGGAAGGAAAAGAAAAAAAACACCTAAACTTTAAACTAGATTAAAAAGGCTAATCAATTATTTCTTCCACGGACCGGAGGATATCAATATTAGCACTGATGGTACGAAAATGTAATTCGCTATTCAAACAACTATTCAGAGTTCCTAGAGCTCTTTGTAAAGCTTGTTGGAAAACTTGCTGTCGTACCTGATTAACCACTCTTTGTTGTTCAAAAAAAAGAGTTTCATTTTTGTAATTTTCTAATTGTTCCAAACTATCGCAAGTAGCATTAATCAAATTTATTTTCTCTCTTTCTATCTCAGAGTATCCATTCAGTCGATACTCATCTGCTTCCATTTCCACTTTACGTAATCGAGCCCGCGCTCTTTCGAGCTGTTCAGCGGCCCCTCTACGTAATTCTTCTGAATTTCGAATAGTACTCAAGATCCTTTGTTTTCGCTTATCTAATAAATCATTTAATGAAAGTAGATTATCTTTACATTCATTTCACAACTCTCATATCTCTTCCCGAACCAAACATGAATCTTTTGATTCATTTGGCTCTCACGCTCAATTGTTTCTTTCCTTTGATGGACATTCCCATATCTTTGAATGGAATGAACCTATCCTCTCTTGAGCCTATCCTCTCTTTTCTGTTCGTATTCAAAGATATCGAAACTGATCTAACATCAGAATATTAGGATAGTAGGACTCTTCAGACCAGACAAAAAATAAAAAATTGTCAGCAAAGTTGTTTCTTTATTTGTTCTTTATTCACAAACTTTTTTTTTTCATCCAAAAAATTAAAAAAATTTATCTTTTTTATACAATACATAGGTCGTCGATTTGGCAGTGGATAAAAAAAGGGGTGGGGGAAGATACCCATCTTTCCTGTACCTGTAAATGGTTCAAATAAATTTATCCATATGAGTGTTATACATCGGATAAATTCCCAATTATTTATTTTTTTTATCATTTTTTTTTTTGCGGTATTTCGGTACTAATGTAGCGGTAGAAAGAGTACCACGGTATGCTGTGCCTGGACTTCAAACAATTTATCTTTAACCATGTAAAAGACCTCAACATTATTGGTTGATAGAGAATCAAAGTTCATTTACCAATTAGTCACGAAATGCTATGGTTCTTAGATATGATTTCTGAATAAAATCCAATTACGAAGTAATTCGTCGAGATTGTGCACCCTTTTTCCTATTTACGCAAATAAAAAAAAGAATACATAAATATAAAGAAAGTGCAGCCGGCGAAATCCAACCTATTCTTGAAATACACAACTCGCACACACTCCCTTTCCAAAAAAAATCAATATACCCAGCACAACGCTTAGATTTATTGGATTTGTTGCTAAAATATCGGTATTAAACTCGAAACTCCCAGCGGATGGCCAGTGCCCCACGGAAACAAAGGAATCGGTTATATTTTTCATATGCTCTCCTCTTATAGATAGGACTAACAAAGAACAGAGTTCTTTTTGTATCACTCCACTCGCCTCCCCCCTTTTTTTTATCAATTTTTTTGTTCCATTTCTTATTTTTAATGGAATTTTACTAAACTAAGAACGAAAGGGAAGAAAGCGAGTGGATCCGCTAATTCCTTATCCTCAAATCAGTCCCTCCCAAAGTATTGTTTCGACAAACAAAAAATAAATAATTATAGGAGTAAAATTCGAAGGAGCAAAGGGAAACTCCCAGTTAATAAAATAAGAAAAAAGATAGGTCCCCCTTTTTTTACATTTTGATTCTACGATAAAATTAAACAAAAGGATTTGCAAATAAAAGAGCTAATGCCACGACCAGTCCATAAATTGTTAAAGCTTCCATAAAAGCCAGACTAAGCAATAAAGTACCTCGTATTTTACCCTCTGCTTCTGGTTGTCTCGCAATACCTTCTACAGCTTGGCCCGCAGCAGTACCTTGACCAATCCCAGGTCCAATAGAAGCAAGCCCCACAGCCAATCCAGCAGCAATAACGGAAGCAGCAGAAATAAGTGGATTCATGGTAATTTCCTCGCAAAAAAAAAAAAGAAATGGTTAATGATACAACCAACCAATGAATTACTACTTAATCTTTATCCACTTCTTTTTCTACTTTTACTATTTACTTTACTATACTACCTTTTTACTTACTTCTTTTCTTTTTTTTTTTTTTTTGATACTTATCACTAAAATCTATCGGGTCGAAGTAGCTAAAAACTCCAACAGAATATTACTTAATTTTTAGAACTACTTCCATATACCGTTTTTCCTTTCTTTCTACCCATGATGGAGTTTTATGTAAATAGATACATACGGTTTTAGCCATTGTGTTTTCTTGTTTAGAAACTCTTATATTCTTTCATTCAATTAACAATCACAGAAAAAATAGAAAAAGGACTGATATTTGAATCTATATAAATTCTAAATGAAGTGGGCTATAAAAAAAGAGATAGGGATAATTCCTATCTAACTAGTAAATAACATATACTTTTTTTCTTCCATAACGTAAACCACCTGCACTTTATTATTCTATTAATATTAAATCGTATTCTGTACATATATCTAGTAGGACCCCCCACCCAATCCTTTTTTCTCTTAAAAACTCTGCAATATCATCTATCTTTCTTCATATATACAATACTACAATACATATATTAGCTATTTTCATTTTCTTCTCCAACCCTGTGGATTATATTGAACCCTGCATTGCTTTAATTGGGATAAGCTTAAAAAACTATTTCGAAAGTTAGTCAATGATAACCCTCCATGGATTCACCTATATAAGCCGCAGCCAAAGTTGAAAAAATAAGAGCTTGAATACCACTTGTAAATAATCCAAGAAACATGACAGGTATAGGAACTACTGAAGGCACTAAAGAAACAAGAACAACAACTACTAATTCATCAGCCAATATATTCCCGAAAAGTCGAAAACTAAGAGATAAAGGCTTTGTAAAATCTTCTAGGATATTAATTGGTAAAAGTATTGGAGTTGGTTGAATGTATTTACCGAAATATCCCAATCCTTTTTTGCTAAGACCCGCATAGAAATATGCCACTGACGTGGGTAAAGCTAAAGCAACAGTAGTATTTATATCATTCGTGGGCGCAGCTAACTCCCCATGAGGTAACTTTATGATTTTCCAAGGTAAAAGAGCACCTGACCAGTTAGAAACAAAAATAAATAGGAACATCGTTCCAATAAATGGAACCCAAGGACCATACTCCTCTCCAATCTGAGTTTTGCTCAAGTCTCGAATAAATTCAAGGACATATTCGAAGAAATTCTGCCCGTCGGTCGGAATGGTTTGTGGATTCCGAACAGCTATGATGGCTGAACCTAATAAAATAGCAATTACAACCCAAGAAGTGATAAGCACTTGGGCATGAATTTGTAAACCTCCTATTTCCCAATAGAAATGTTGGCCTACTTCTACACCTGACATATCGTATAACCCTTTGAGTGTTTTAATGGAACATAGTATAACATTCATATTGCCCTATAATAGAAATCGAACTTAAAAAAGGAATTATTTTGATTCAACCATATCTTTCTCAATTCATCTACCTTCATTCATGAATAGGAATCATACATTATATTTAGGATACCAAGAAATTACATAAAAAAAATACCAATCATTTTTTATTCAATATTCAAAACATAGTTCAAAAATGCAAACCAAAATAATAAACAATCAAAGAAATCCATGGAGTTCAACAAAAAGGAACTAATCTTCTTCTTCTTTTTCTTAACTATTAAATTATAAGATAATCAACCTTTTTTTATATAACTATTTCGGCCCTCCAAAATTGCGGATACTAATTTGGTAAGAATCAATCGAATCGATGCTATAGCATCATCGTTGGCCGGAATAGAAATATCTGCAAGATCTGGGTCACAATTTGTATCGATTAAACAAATCGTCGGAATGCCCAAAATGACACATTCTCGAAGAACCATATATTCTTCTTGCTGATCAACGATAATTACAATATCGGGCAATCCCGTCATATATTTGATCCCACCCAGATATGTTTGCAAGGTGGATAACTTTCTCTTCAACATTGCTGCATCTCCTTTTGGGAGACGGGCGAGTTTCCCCATTTTTTGTTCCGCTCTTAAGTCCCTGAACTTCTGAAGTCTTGTTTCTGTAGTAGACCAATTTGTTAACATACCACCAAGCCATTTTTTATTAACATAATGACATCGAGCCCTTATTGCTGCTGATGCTACTAAATCCGCTGCTTTATTTTTGGTGCCAACGATTAAGAAGTTTTTTCCCATACTTGCTGCATCAAAAACTAAATCGCAGGCTTCTGATAAAAAACGAGCAGTTATAGTAAGATTTGTAATATGAATACCTTTACGCTTTGCAGAGATGTAAGGAGCCATTCTAGGATTCCATTTCTTAGTACCATGACCAAAATGAACTCCTGCTTCCATCATCTCTTCCAAATTTATGTTCCAATATCGTCTTCCCATTTTGCCACACTTTCTCTTTTTTTTTTAGAGATTCAGTAACCTGTGAAATAAATAATTGTTCCGACGGAACCTTATACCAGGATTGACCATTGATCTACGACCAAAATCATGAATTTATTTTCATTCTTTATTTTTCGTTGATTACCAAATCCATAATCGGACCAGAGAATTCAAGTAAAAAGAATGAACCTCTTGTTAGGAATTACTAAATCATGTATCATGTAAATGATTGGTCTGATGTCCCATGGAAATAGTTCGGGACGCAAGAACAAAAAAAATTATCAAAATTCTCTATAGTGTAACAAAATATCTCTCATCTCCAATTCGAATAGATTCTTCCTTTTTATTTTAAAATGAATGTTTTTATCTTGCTTTGAACGATGTACTAATTTTTTGAATCCAGTACCAACCGGTATAATCCCCCCCAGAACAACGTTCTCTTTCAGCCCTTTCAACCAATCAATACGACCTCGTAGAGCAGCTTTTGCTAAAACTCGAGCAGTTTCTTGAAAACTCGCTTCGGATATGAAACTTTGAGTATTCAGAGATGACTTCGTTATTCCCAATAAGATTGCCCGATAACAGATCGCTTCGTCCAAAACACGCCCTGCTCGCTCTGCTCGCAACAATCCAATCAGTTCCCTAGGTGAAAACACATTAGACATTCCATCTTCTGAAACCAACACTTTTGATGTTACTTGACGTACAATAATCTCTATATGTCTATTATGGATCTGTACCCCCTGGGATCGATAAACCTTTTGGATCTTATTAACCAAAGAGATACGACTTTGTGCTATGGTTAGTTCAGCTCCAATCAAGAATCCCCAGGGTATCCCAAGAAGCCTTCGGCTACGTTCGTCCCAACCTTCAACTCTCCTTTTGAGGTTCATCGATATTGAATCAATTGAACGAACTTCTAAGATTTGTTCCACTTTTGGAAGACCTTGCGTGATATCGCCGGATCTCGATTTTTCATATATAAATGTAATTAATGTATCTCTTTCATAAAAGGTTTCCCCATAATGGCCATGAACAGTTGCTCCCGGAGTGACCAAATAGGGCTTAGCTGATCTTATAACTAAAGAGTCAACATGAACAATGAAAATTTTACCAGATTTTTTTATGCGTGATCCGTATTTCAATAGACATAAATTTTCACAAAGAAATAGGCCAAGGCTAATTATTGTCCATGCCTCTTCACAATAATCGTGATGGAGAAAACACCAATTAAAATGGAATAAATTCCAAATGATGTTACTACACGGATCGGGATTATAAATCCTACTATTTTCATCTAGGAAACAGTATTGAAATTGAAGTACTTGGAAAGTCTGTTGAAAATTGTCAAGTAACAAATAGTTCTTTAAAAAGATTTGATTATAAGTTATTAAATAGTAAGATAAACAAGGATTCGCTATTTTAAATACAATAGTACCTAAGGGACCCAACAAATCCCTAATTGGATTCATGGGATCCGATTCTTTTGTCGCATTATTATATCTCGAAGTATTAAAGGGGCCAATTCGAGAACAATTGGATGATGACAAAATTCGGAAAGATTGGCATTCCTTATTTCGATTCAACAACGTACCAAGAGTTCCCTGATGTTGGGGAAATGATTGAGTCTTTGTCTTGGAATTAAAAGGATTTATATTGGTACGATCTAATCCAATATTGTAAATCAATCCTGAACTTGACGTATCATACTTTTTTACGGTATACGAAATAGTGGACTTTACTAACTCAATTCTGATGAAATCACGAAGCAGATCATTTGCCCTTATTTCAACAAAGGAAGCATGAACCTCTTCTTTTATAAAACCTCTTTTTTCTTGGTCCCAATTCAATACTAAGCAAGCCCGAACTAATTGAATACTTGTGTGAGAAATTCCTCGAATTGACTTGCTATTTCCATAAAGTATATAATTGACAATTCGAAGTTGTACATTATCCTTTTCCTGCAAGAGATCCTGAGGAAAAAGTGTTGCTAAATTTATCCCATCGGATATTTCATATGGGACTACGGGCCGAACCAAAACAAAATACTTTTTTTTTATAGGTGTGATCCGTTGAACATAGATCCAATTTTTAAATTTTTTTGATCCCTTATAATTTTTATTTTCCATTCCTGGTGGTATCAAAATGCCGCCGTGCCTAGATATTTTATCCGCCTCTCCAGGAAAATGAATATCTCCAGAAAAAATTTTCAGTTCAATACTCCTTTTTTTTCTCTCCACTCGGACTAATCCACCTACTCGGCTTCTTGTATTTATATTTAAAGCAAGTCGTGTATCTACTCCAACGATACTATTGTTTCGGACCATTATGGGCGAAGATACGGGGAAGATATGCACTTCCTCGGGAATGAAAAAAAATCGATCTACTCTCATTTGCATTTGGTATTTCAGACTAAATTCTTTTGCTCCTCGATACTCAATCAAATCCTCTTTTTTTACGATTGAATCTACTTCGACAATCCCATATTTAGTAATTCCCGAACTGCTTCTTCTGTATCGCGGATCATCAAAATAAGCAAGAATACTATTTTTACGTAAAATACCATTTATAGGTATTTTAACAGAAATACAAAAAGAGGGTATTAGTTTCTTTTCTCGTTCTTGATCATATTGTAAGGGAATCACGAATCTATTTCTTCGCTTTTTCGCCAAGGAATCATCGGAATTCTCTTGACAAATAGAGGGATCTATGAGATTCCAATGACCATTGGATATGATTCGATAAGGTTTTGAATACTCAAAAATTTTCCCATCCTTTTTACTTTTACCAAAAAATTTATGTCTTACTTGATCATTAGTCAAATCAAAGATATTTCTTTCTTCGACAGAAAAAGAATTAGAATTCATTTGATCTTGATCCTTGTGGAGTGAAAAAGACACTATACTGGATCTGCATAGACCTCCTGCTAATATCCATAAATGACTTGTTTTTGGTACTAGATGAACATTACTATACGGATATTCGGGCGCATGATGCACATCAGTACTCCAGTGCATTTCTCCTTCTGACTCAGAATAAATATGTTTTAGAACCCTCTCTTTAAAACGAAAAGTGGACGTTCCGGCACGAATCTCGGCAATCACTTGTTCCGATTCTACATATTGATCATTTTGAACTAAAATCAAACTTTTTGTTGGAATATTAACATTATGTATAATATCTCGACTCTCAATAGTTACATACAAGTCTATAAAACATAGAAAAGCAGGATGCCCATGACGGGTACGTGTGGGATGAACCAAATACTCATCAAATTTTATTTTTCCATTAGAAGGAGCTCGTACATGTTCGCCAGTACCACCTGTGAATACTCCGCCCGTATGAAAAGTTCTTAATGTGAGTTGAGTCCCCGGTTCCCCAATTGATTGACCCGCAATAATGCCTACGGCTTCTCCCAACTCAACCAGATCACCATGAGTAGGGCTACGGCCATAACATAATTGGCAGATCCAAGAAGTACTCCTGCAATTAAAAGGGGTTCGAATATATATTGGGTGTGCTCGAAAGGTTATAAATCGATTGACAAGTCCAATTCCAATATCCTTATTTCGAGTGGCAATACATCGTAGACCAATATATATATCGTCTGCTAATACACGACCAATTAGTGTTTGAACAAAAATTTTTTCCGTCATACCATTTTTGGGACTCACGTAAATACCTCGTATAGTACCACAATCCGTTCTACGTACAAGAATGTGTTGAACTACTTCAACAAGTCTACGCGTGAGGTATCCAGCATCTGATGTTCGTACAGCAGTATCTACAACTCCTTTGCGGGCTCCGTAGCAAGAAATTATATATTCTGTCAAAGAAAGCCCTTCTCGTAAATTGCTTTGAATGGGTAAATCAATCATTTGTCCTTGAGGATCCGACATTAATCCTCTCATACCTACTAATTGGTGTACTTGAGATACATTTCCTCTAGCCCCCGAAAAGGACATTAGATGGACTGGATTAGAGGGATCAGTCATACGAAAATTAGGATTCATTTCTTGTCTCAAATATTCACTTGTAGCATACCATATTTCAATGGATTGACGTAATTTTTCTACCACGTGTACATTCCCATAATGATGGTTTTTCTCTAAAAGAAAACTTTGTTGTTCAGCGTCTTGGACTAACCATCCCTTAGAAGGTATTGTTAAAAGATCATCAATTCCTAATGAAATAGATGTAGCAGTGGCTCGCTGGAAACCCAAAGTCTTCACTTGATCCAGGATATGTGATGTATATGCCATTCCGAAATGATCTATTAATCTGCTAACAAGTCGTTTAATAGCAGTTCCATCTATCACCTTATTGTGAAAGGCCAGATCGGCCCGTTCTGCCATAAGGACCTCCATATTCTGCTGAGTAAGATTCCACAATGGGCCTGAGTCAGTGATTCGAAAACTTCCTTTCCTCAATCCTGATTCACACAGAAATTCAGAAATTTTGATACCAGTTAAATTGGGGAGACCCGAATTCCTGCGAGTATGGGCATCACTAATAGAATTTATTTTTATAGAGCGTATGAGTTACATAGCCTATGAGTAGGCACGGCAAAACCCCTGTATGGCTTCTTCTATTTCTCGATAAAAAGAAAGATGACCCACAGTAGTTCGAATATATATACAACGAATTTCTCTTTTTATACTTCCCACTATTCGATAGTGTTTATAAATCTCATTGGAATTACCAAAAGATTCATATTGAACTTCGATGGGAACTTCTCTTGAGCCAACGACGCGTTGATCTAATCTCCACCGAAGCCACAAAGGACTATCTAAAAGGATTCGTTTCCGCCGATAAGCCCCAAGTGCATCATAAGAACTATAAAAAGACGGCTCTTTTGTATACTTATAGTCATTATTGTCAACAGCTTCCTTTTTATAGTTTACCCAATTAGAATTATATTGATTATACCTATTTGCACAAATACCCCGGGGGTTCCCGATCGTTAATACATAGAGCCCAATAAGCATATCTTGAGTTGGTAGGGAAACGGGATCCCCAATAGCTGGAGACAAGAGATTCATATGAGAAAACATAAGTAAACGAGCTTCCGCTTGAGCTTCCAAAGATAAAGGTACGTGAACAGCCATTTGATCCCCATCAAAGTCTGCATTGAAGCCCTTACAAACTAATGGGTGTAAACAAATAGCGTGCCCTTCCACTAAAATGGGTTGGAACGCCTGTATGCCTAATCTATGGAGGGTAGGTGCTCTATTCAACAATATAGGATGTCCCCGCATAACTTCTTGAAGTATTTTCCATACAATGGGATCTTTTTCCCTAATTTTGCTTTTAGCAA